TGCTTCTCGTGGATTTTCATAACCCTGCTGTGCAAAAATGGGATATGCATTTGAAATGGATACTCGAGTTATTATATATATCACAATCGATATGGAAATAGATCGAGTAATCTCTTCCTTTATCCAAGAAAAAGCATTTCTAGTTTGCATGGTCTAATCATTGATCCTGAAAATTTCTACAATAAGATTAGGTAGGTCACTGGCATAGTTCCCTATCCATGATTCTGCTATTTACTAAAAAGAATTTCCTGAAATATAGAAAGAATCCCTTGATAGGGGGTAGAAAGAAGGAAAAAGAAAAAGTCCAATTTTTTTTATAATGTTTAGCTTTTATACAAAAAAACAAACTTAAAAATTGGATCAATGGATCGTTTTTTCAGTCAGTCATTGAATGATAAATCACTACAAGTGACGGAGATACGCGATTTAAATAACGGAAAATATAATATTTAAAAATTGTATCCAAAATGACTGGAAAAGTCGAAACAAGACTAGATATAATTTTATCATTCTGAGCAAATCCAAAATCTTTATAGACAGAACCAATTATTAGTTCCCAACCATGGGTCGAATGGAATCCTATACATAAATCAGTTAATAGAAGAATAGAAAAAGCTTTTATTGTGTCACTTAAATTATATAGAAATTCTTGAACCCAAGAGTTAAGAATAAATAGTTCTTGATTACCTAGAATAGAATAACCACTTAGAATAAAGAAACAGATTATATTTGTCGATAAGTGCAAAATTGTATGGATACGATCTTCGTTGTACGTTTTGATTAATTGGATTGTTTCTTTGTATATTCCAGTACGAAGGTTTTGTAAACGTGTTTCTGAGTATTCTTTTAGCATTTCATCCAAGAAAAATAGTTCCTCAAATTCTATGAATTTTTTTAGAATACTCTTTTCTTGAATATCATTTAAGAAAATTTCGGATTGTCTAGTATTCCACCAATTAGTAAACCAAGATTCCAGACTTTTCTTAAATGTGAAAGAGATACACCAGGGCAAAAAGACTATAGACGTAAGATATAAAAGAGGAATGAATGCTTTCTTTTTTGCCATTTTTCATCTTTAATTAATGAATTCAACTTCACCTCATTCGTCAACTCTATATTATAATAATCTTTCTATCAAGTATAAGTTTTATTACAAGTCATAGAACCTATCTATCTATATATATATATAAATCTATAATCTATTCTATTCCTGCGTTTTTTATTTGCAATTCGGGAGTTAGTTCTTGCCCTGTTGAATTTAGAAAGAATATAGAAATCGAAGGAATCCGCTGTAAATGTAAAGTCGAATGAAGAAAAATAAATTTTATTTTAATTTTAAAGGATATCAATTACTAAGTTAAGATTTGAAGCAATTATTCTTTTTGATGAATACACAAAAGAGCACTTCGAGTAATGAATATTATAGTCGTATTTCGAAACCAAAGAATGTCCCATCGATAAATATTTCAATAGACACACGTAAAAAATAGGACAATTCTCCAGCTTTTTGTGCAATTTTTAGTGGAGTCAAATTCTCATCAATACAAAAGTGGTACACCCAAAAATATGGCTAATTCTCCAGCTTTTTTTGTAATTTCTAGTGGAGTCAAATTATCTTCAATACGAGTCAAGGGAATAAACCCCTGTTCCACGGTTTCCATGTAAACGATACTATAATAAGTAAAGGTACGAGTAAAAATACCCCCTTCTTTAACTACTGTTATTATTCTCATGGACTGAATCTCTTTCATAGGTACTCGGAGAATAATACAACGATTTTTTCCAGGAAATCCCCAACGAAAAAAACATACTACTTTCTCTTTTTTATTGAAGATATCATAACCACTACCCACATCCCACAAAATTATGCACCACAAATAAAAACTAATAAAGAGACCCACAATTCCATAGAAAGACATCGCGGCCCCTTGTGGAATAAAAGGAAAATCATAAAGTTTCTCAGACAAAATTAAATAATCCATACCAAGATAACTGCAAATTGCAACCAATAATAACCCTAATGAACCTAAAAGAACGATAAAGGCCCAGAAGAAATTGCTTATTGTTCGAGACTCTATTATAGGGTCTACTCGTATATGTTCTAATCGCAAAATTATATTCATGTTATATTAAATCCAATTTTAATTTTATTACAATTAGGAATAGGAAAGAAAATAAACCAACACAAATGAATTTGACTTTTTTTTCTTTGTTCCTGAAGTAACTTTAATCCACTAGCACTATTTAAATGTAAAGCTTTAGAAATAATTTATCTAAATTGCTTCCAGATCTAAAAAAAATATAGGAGATTTGTCCCTACTACCCGTATCTAAAAAATCTTGTTTTTTTGAACATGAAGAAATAAGGAAGCCATTGTAATTGCTGGAAATGTTAGGCCCACTAAAGGCACAAAAAGGGAAGGTAAGTTTATCATAGAATGGGTACCTCGATTTACTATTTGTACCTGTGATATATTTATATATATTATTGTTATATTAGATATTAGTTATATTAATATTTAAAAATATTTAAAAAGTTAGATTAATATTTTAAATATTTTTCTTATTCTTATTTTTATTTATATAGATTATAATATAGATTATACTAAATCAAAAATTATAAAAAATCAATAAATAATAAGATATAATAAATAATAGAATAATAGAATCAAAAGTACAAATATAATCGAATACAAAAAATGTAGAACTAAATAAATTGATTGATTTCATCTTCTATTTCTAGAAAAAACAAACATATGTATGATAATACACCCTTTTTTATTCTTACTATTCTTCTATTATTTTTATTATTATCTTATTACTTTGCTGTTGTATGTTCTAATTTTTGATTTTTGTCTCATAATTTATTTTATTTGAAGTTGAAAAATGAAAAAAAAAAAATAAAAATTATTTTTTGCTCTACCTTATTTTTCATTTTGAGTCAAAGAAAAGAAAGCATGGAACTGAAATAACTCACTCAGAACTCCCTTTAAAGGATTACGCGGTACGATTGAATCAAATAAGCCTTTCTCGAATAAATATTCAGCCACTTGTGAACCTTCGGGTACTGGCTTATTCAATGTTTGTTCAATGACTCTTTTACCCGCAAATGCAATGTAAGCATCAGGTTCGGCAATAATAATATCCCCCAACATGCCAAAACTAGCTGTCACCCCACCAGTAGTAGGAGATGTAAGGATCGATACATAGAATAACTTTTTATTTGTTTGATAATTATATAAAACAGAAGATATTTTAGCCATCTGCATCAAGCTCAAACTTCCTTCTTGCATACGTGCTCCTCCGGACGCACATATTAGAATAAGAGGTAAAAGTTTATTGGTAGCATATTCGATCAAACGGGTGATTTTCTCACCTACTGCAGATCCCATACTACCCCCCATAAACTGAAAATCCATAATTCCAATTGCTACAGGAATACCATTTAGTTGACCTGTGCCTGTTTGAACAGCCTCAGTTAATCCTGTCTTTATTTGATAAGAATCAATACGATCTTTATAAGGTTCCTCTTCTGAATCAAATTCAATGGGATCCAGAGAGACCATGTCTTCATCCATAGGATTCCAAGTACCTGGATCAATCGAAAGTTCGATTCTATCTAAACTGTTCATTTTCAAATGACATCCACAGTATTCGCAAATATTCATTTTTGATTTTAAAAATCTTTTATAATTTAATCCATAACAACTTTCGCATTGAACCCACAAATGCTTGTAGTTTTGAGTTTCATCGACTTCATCGAGATTATTAGAACTTTCAGAATCACTATCATTTGTATCATTCGTGCTAGTTATTATACTAGAACTATAATTCTCACTTTCACTACTATTTCCGCTCTTACCACAAATGGGACTATAAGAATAACTGTCATTGTATTTGTCACTATCACCTAAAATGTAACTATCACTACAGATTTCAGAATGAAGATAACTATCAATGCAATTATCAATGCAACTATTAATGTTATTATTCCAACTAAATTTAGTATCATATATGTAATGATCATCATCACCCTTAAAAACATTATTCAGATAGCTAGAATTGTTACAACTAGAAAAAAAAATTTCTGATTCACTTAGAAAAGAATGATCATTGTTAATGTCCATAATTTGATTTTCAATATCAAAATATATGGAATAACCGTTCTTCTCATTATCTCTAACAAAAAAAGTTTCATCAGATAGGAAATTCTGGATGTTCCTGACACCTACTAAATAATTAAAAAAACTGTAACTAAAATTGTCACTATTATTCCAACTATGAGTTTTTTTATCTATATCAGTTAAAATTTGGAGGTCTTCACTTACACTGGTATTTTCAATAGGACCAAAACTATCCATTGATTTACTTAATGCACACCTGTATTCTAACTCTCTATTAAACAGCATGGAATTGAACCACCATTTTTCCATAGTGTTTTTTTTTCTCTATTTACATGAGAATACAATAGATGAATAGTCATTTGATAGCCATTCAATAAAAAATCATAGAAATATTCTATTTTGAATATTCTATTATTTCATTTATTTACTATCAAATGACTATATAGAAATCCAATCACTAGGATTAGTAACTGATAAGATAATAATAACGAGCGAGTGGATAAGTGGATATTCAAAAAATTATTTTTTTGAGAACCGAGAGTATTATTTCACTATATATATCAGTATATATATATATATATCACTATATGTGCTGGAATTCTTTTTTTTTATTTCATTAATTGAATTTAGTTTGTTGATTAGAGCTAAGTTCCATAAAAACACCTGCTTTTTTTGAAATATCCTGAACAGTTCCTGTGGGTTGAGCGCCTTTTTCAAGAAAATATAGAATAACAGGAATATTTAAATAGGTTTGATTCTTTATTGGATCATAAAAACCCACTTTTCGAAGATCTCTTCCCTCTCTTCGGGATCGAACATCAATTGCAACGATTCGATAAACGGCTCATTGGGATAGATATAGATGAACAATGCAACCCCCCCCCCCCCTAGAAACGTATAAGAAGTTTTATCCTCGTACGGCTCGAGGAAATGAAAAATTTATGTATAAAATTCTGATGTCAAATATATCAATAAAATCATCAAATCAATTAAACTATGGTTTAAGTATTTTTTTTTCTTATTTGCTTTCTGAAAAAAAAAACTCCTCTTATTTTCAACCCCATAACTCAAATTGCATAATTTTCAAATAACTCAAAGGAAAACAAAGCCTTTAGGTATTTGATTTATTGAATTTATTGAGTGGTCTCTACCCCCTTTTCTTGCCTGTGCTTCTTTAGAATTTTTTTTTATTTCTAATAGAATTGATGAGACAATTTGAAAAAAAAAAAGGTATTTACTTGTTCCAGGATCTTTTAGTTTTTTCTTGAATCGTTGGGTTTAGACATTACTTCGGGAATCCTTAATTGTTTTAAAAATGGCAGCAACATACCATTTTTTTCTTTCTCTGAAAAAATCATACAAATAGAAGGTTGATTCCCGCGGATACACTTTTGATCGAAATAGTTTTACCAATTCCAACAAATAAATTGGAACCTTGCTCGACTCGAATTGGATCCTTTCAATTTCTCTATCAAAAAGATACTTACGAAGTTGTTCTAACTTATTAATTTTCACTAACCTTAGACACTTGCCCCTGAGAAATGAATCAACTCGAGCTCCATCATGTAATATTTACATCATCAATCCTTCTCCCGTCCCCAAAACAATAAGTTCTAGTGGAACAAAACAAATGATGTCGAGTCAAGAGCATCTCAATTTCTATATACTAGAAAAAATGGCGGATGGAAGAATCCACACCCAATCGAATCATGTCTTTCAAGTCGCACGTTGCTTTTTACCACATCGTTTCAAACGAAGTTTTACCATAACATTCCTTTAGCTTGGATATACTATGTAATTGATTCAATTATGAAATCGTGAATAGTCATTGATTCAATCGATACATAATAATATATTTATTTTCAAAACACGAATATGGGAATTATTCAAATATTTGTATTTGTTTGATTGAAAGAGTATTTTTGATTTCTATGTTATGCATATAATAAATATAGTATCCTACTAGAATACAATAAAACTCCGAAATGCGGATATATTTTATATTTGAATTCAATTAATTAGTATGAATTAAATACTTTAATTCATATAGTTCACAAAAATTTGAAAACCCAGCTATCAAAAAAAATGGATACTTTGATCCCTTAACTCAATTATTAGTATACTTATAGTCCACTTCTTCCCCATACTACAAGGGAAAGGGAAAATGAAAAAACTACCATTAAAGCAGCCCAAGCAAGATTTACTATATCCATGTAAATTTTGTCTCCTATCTCTATCAATATGAAGGAATTATTTCATTTTTGTTCACAAATTTTTCTTGTATTATTTTCTTTTATATTATTCACTAATAATACTATAATAATAGTGAAATTGCTGATACAGAGTAAAAAAAAAAAAAGAATCAAGACAGATTACTTTGCATACTTATACTCTTATTTCCATTTGATCTAATTCTTAACGTCTCTCGATTCGTTAATCGGAAGATAGCCTGCTTATTAAATTCTTTAACTATTTAATTCTTTTTCAATCTAATTCAAGATCCAGTCAGTAGACGGACACAACAATAGTTACGGACACAACAATAGTTGTGGATTGAAAAGATTATTATTTCAAGATTTATTGATTTCTTTTCAGTAGTGGAATCTTTCCTTGAATCCGAGACGAAAAGATTTACAGCATTTTTTTAGAACAAACAAACCTCCCGATGCTTAAAATTTAGAATCAAACACAAACAAGTCCCAAGAGTCCTTTTCCCCCACTTGCTTCTGTTGGAAAAAAATTCTATCCAAAAAATGTAATACACTATTTAAAATCTCTTGTCTATCAGGCGACACCCGGATTTGAACTGGGGAAAAAAGGATTTGCAGTCCCCCGCCTTACCACTCGGCCATGCCGCCAAAACTATAAAACTATTATAATATATAAAACTAATATATATATATACTAATATATATATGAGAATACCCCCCTGGGGGGTATTCTAAACTTCTTTTTTTATTGGGGGGTATTCTAAACTTCTTTTTTTATTGGGGGGTATTCTAAACTTCTTTTTTTATTGAAAAAAAAAACTTTATCCATTTCAATTATAATAGCAACTGCCAGTATATCTAAACCCTAGAACACAAATTTAAATTGTTACACAGATATTATCTAATTGGGTATTTTATCCATATATAAATATAAATATAATACCGATATTATAGGGAATTTTCAAGAAATTCTCGTGCTTCTCCCGATAATTATTTATTAAATTTAAATAGATTGAATAGAAAATTAAAAATTAACACGACATGTCATATGCTGTCCCGAACGAATATGACGGCTAATAGATATATATCTACATCTAGATATATATATAGCTGGAGTTAGATCTGTGCATGTTTAATAAATACAAGCCTTATTACACACTCTAATTT